AGGTAATCATATTTGCTTCGGTAGATATGCTCTTCAGGCACTTGAACCCACTTGGATCACATCTAGACAAATAGAAGCAGGGCGGCGAGCAATGTCACGAAATGCCCGCCGCGGTGGAAAAATATGGGTACGCATATTTCCAGACAAACCGGTTACAGTAAGACCTACAGAAACACGTATGGGGTCAGGAAAAGGATCTCCCGAATATTGGGTAGCTGTCGTTAAACCGGGTAGAATACTTTATGAAATGGGCGGAGTCACAGAAAATATAGCCAGAAAGGCTATTGCAATAGCAGCATCCAAAATGCCTATACGAACTCAATTCCTTATTTCGATTTCGGCATATTAACATAATAATTAGAACCAAAGGAAAGAGGTCTTTGGGATGAAAAAAAAAACAATTGCAATTGTAGGTTTCTTTTTTTTTTGATACACAATATTTCTTTTTTTTTTTACTTCGCCCTTTGCACTGAAAAAACAGAAAAAAAATGATATGATTCAACCTCAAACCCATTTGAATGTAGCCGATAACAGCGGGGCCCGCGAATTGATGTGTATTCAAATCATAGGAACTAGTAATCGACGATATGCTTATATTGGTGACGTTATTGTTGCTGTAATCAAGGAAGCAGTACCAAATACACCTTTAGAAAGATCAGAAGTGATCAGAGCTGTAATTGTACGTACTTGTAAAGAACTCAAACGTAACAACGGGATGATAATACAATATCATGATAATGCTGCAGTTGTCATTGATCAAGAAGGAAATCCAAAAGGAACTCGAATTTTTGGTGCGATCGCCCGGGAATTGAGACAGTTAAATTTCACTAAAATAGTTTCATTAGCACCCGAAGTATTATAAGACGAGACTATGATATATTTATAGTATTTGAATAAAATAGATTACTTAATAGATTGATTATGTCTCACGCATATACCTTTTCTTTTGTTTCTTTTGTAATTATTAGATATTAGAAATATAAAAACAAATATAAAAAAATTCGAATTATTCATTATTATAGATATCAAAATTCATAAAAAAAAATGAAGAATTCGTAAACAAAATAAAAAATATTAAAAAAATATTAATATTTTTTTAATATTAATAAAATAGAAAAAATCTCATTAATAATTCAAATTTAATATTAATATTAATAAAAAAAAATAATTAAAAAAAAGAAATATAAAATTATTAAAAAATTCAATTTGAAAATTTTAAATAATAAATAAAATAATAATTCTTAAATAATAAAAGAGCATGTTGATTATATCAATAGGGGCAACAATCATTTTAGTTTATCATGGGGAAGGACACCATTGCTGACATAATAACCTCTATACGAAATGCTGACATGAATGGAAAAGGGACGGTTCGAATACCATCTACTAACATCACCGAAAACATTGTTAGAGTACTTTTCCGAGAAGGTTTTATTGAAAACGTGAGAAAACATAGGGAAAGCAACAAAGATTTTTTAGTTTTAACTCTACGGCATAGAAGAAATAGGAAAGGGTCATATAAAACGATTTGGAATTTAAAACGAATCAGTAGACCTGGTTTACGAATCTATTCTAATTATCAACGAATTCCTAGAATTTTAGGGGGGATGGGGGTTGTAATTCTTTCTACTTCTCGAGGTATAATGACAGATCGAGAGGCTCGATTAGAAAGAATCGGTGGAGAAATTTTATGTTATATATGGTAATCTTTCTGATATCCGAATTCTATAAGAAACTTCCATAAATTTTTGTGAAAAAAGAGATAGAAAAAGCGGGTTTCTAATCTCACTCCACATACATTAGTTAATAGGGAAAGGGGTTTTAACTGCAATAGGAATAAAAGAAACAAATGGATTCATGAGGGTTTAATTACTGAATCACTTCCCAATGGTATGTTCCAGGTTCTTCTATAAGTTTCTATAATGAGATTCTAGGTAATGCACATTTAGATTCTAGGTTATGTTTCCGGAAGGATTCGACATAGTTTTATACGTATACTACCGGGAGATAAAGTAAAAAAGGAAGTAAATCATTTTGATTCAAGCGGAGGGTTATAGACCCCGGAACAAAAATTCGAATGATTATACTGTTTTTCAACTTCAACATTCTTTTTTTTTATGGGGATACAATTAGAAGTTCAAAATTTAAGGAAACCCTATTTTCTTCCAATAAATAGATAAATAGATTCGAAATTCAGTTAAGGAATAACAAATATGAAAATAAGGGCCTCCGTTCGTAAAATTTGTGAAAAATGTCGACTGATCCGTAGGCGCGGACAAATTCTAGTAATTTGTTCCAATCCAAGACATAAACAAAGACAAGGATAATCTTTCCAAAAAACAAATCCAAAAAACAAACAAGGGGGGGGGGCTAACCGGATGCACAAAAAAATCACAAATAAATCAAATGAAAAAATCGAAAAAAAAAAAAGGAAAGGATCCTTTTTTGACATGAAATGGATATATCCATATATCTCTGCCTTATATTTATGAGATAATAA